TTTATCCCATCCCATTTTTTATCGGGTATCGGGTTAACCAAAAGAGGTTAATTATAATTACATGAGTTTCAAACTTGAATTTTGATTCAAAACAAAATCTGTTTTATCTTTTCTCCCACTTTCAGACAAATAAAGCATAGGTATTTCCCTTATAGAATAGAATTTTCTGAAAGTTAACTATCTCGGTTTTATATCGAAATTTATATAGAATCTGTGAAAAAGACTTTCTCTCCTAAGACGGAAAAGACTTACTATCTTTGGGATCTGATGCTACACCGCTGCTCTTTACTTTAGTGGATCGACTCTATTACATAAGTGGATTCCTAACTTTTTTATATCATGCCATTAAGTAAGCAGTTCTTATTGTATCGGCCCAAAACCTCACTAATTGATCTTTACGGTGCTTCCTCTATCAATTAGATCCTTTATCCATAGAATAAAGTATCTAGGCATATCTATTTCTTCATATTTATACTTCTATGAAGTTTGTTTCTTTGCTACAGCTGATAAAAATCGTTGTTTTGGACGATGGATATGTAGAAAGCCTATGTTTGTTTCTATTATTTAATAGCGGATTTTTTCTTTCTTTCCCTTTTTCTTTCTATAGTAGAGAGAGTCGCACGTAATGACAGATCACAGCCATATTATTAAAAGCTTGTGGTAAGAACGGATTTCGCTCTAGTGCCCGAAAATAATATTCTAAAGCTTTCGTATGTTCGCCGTTACTTGTGTGGATAAGGCCTATGTTATAGAGTATATAACTTCGATCATAGGGATCAATTTCTAGTCGCATAGCTTCATAATAATTCTGTAAAGCTTCCGCATAATTTCCTTCGGATTGAGCCGACATCCGTTACGGTCGTCATTCGATTCAAAGAATCTCCGTTCCAGAACCGTACGTGAGATTTTCATCTCATACGGCTCCTCCCTTATGTGCATAATTAAGAATAATACATGGATTAAAAAAAAATGGAGATTTTCTCATTATGAACTGAAGCGGGGCTAGTGTTTTTACAAGAAATCTCTAGCCAACCTTCCTGCAAAAGATATTTTCTTAACATCAAGCATGTTGGTACTAGATATAAATGGTAACTCCAACAATTTATTTGTTCTCAACGCCCCCTGATTTCCAGGAATTAGTCACTTCAACAGTCTTCGATGGTTATACGGGTATCCAAAGTACAAAGGAGATGGGTGTTTGTTGTCCCAACCATTCTTGTTAGTCCCAATCCTGATGAGGAAAGGGGTTCATTTATAACAAAGTTTTCGTGGTGTTGATTCCTAGGTGTAGTGCTTCTTCCCCTAGGCTGCCTATTGGGACTAGTGGAGCAAGATTGCCCGAAGAACCTATGGGTATAACCTTTCGCTCAATACTAGAATCGATAATTGAAGCATCGGAGGCTGCATTAATCGGGGATACACGACAGAAAGAATTGTTCTATTTCCAAACTTCACCTTCAACAAGCGTAGATTTCTTTCAATAATATTTTTTCTTTCTATTCGGAATCAGGTGTCTTTTTTTACTAAGACTGATAGCGAGAAATAAAAAAAATCAAATCGCACCATCTCTGTAATAGGTAAATGCCTCTTTTTCTCCTGAAGTTGTCGGAATTATTCGTAATAAGATATTGGCTACAATTGAAAAGGTCTTATCAATAAAATTTCCATTTATCCGCGATCTAGGCATAGATAACAATCCATTCTATAAATTCTTTTCATTACCTCTCGTGGAAAACGATCCTACAAAGAAAGTAATTGTACAGTACGAAATAACATAAAAACAAAACAGCCTAATAAAAATAATAAAAAAGATATACACCTTAACTACTCAAATTGTTTCTTCGGAATTTATAATAAAAAACATAAGAAAGATTTGAATCCAATTCGATTTCATGCAGTAGTATACCAATGACGGGAACTAGTCCGATTTCATCGACGTTGAAGAATCAAGGAATTTTTCCTAGAGATTAGGATAACTCGATAAAAGTTTTGATTGAATTATGATCCAAATACAAATAGGAAAAAGAGTTGAATAATCATTCTATGATGAAAATAGAATAACCGTCCTTCCTGATTCATTAATTTGTAATAGATCTATGGAGTAAGATAAGGGGTTCTTGTTGAGAAACCAAAAAGGGGAAAATCTTTGATTCGGTATAAATAGCCGAATCAGAAGAAGCTGGGAGCGTCGTCTTCGCAAACATGAATAGATATATCTTTATTGGTTTTAATTGTTTTTCACCAAAAAAAAGGATCTTTATCCCCTATTCCCTCAGCCGCGAAGAAAAGACCTTTTATTCTTTTCTTGATGAAAAGTTTTCTATTTGTCGAGTTAGAATTGATTGGTCGTATCTATCCAATAATCTACTAGATAATGACTCGTATTCACTCGGGTTCTGAGTCATAATCATTATGGAGGAGAGATGGCCGAGTGGTTGAAGGCGTAGCATTGGAACTGCTATGTAGGCTTTTGTTTACCGAGGGTTCGAATCCCTCTCTTTCCGTACCTTCATCTAAACCAACAATGGTACTTACCACAATACAATGTATCAAAGAAACTAATAATGGTATCCATTATTCCAATAGTTAGACCTTTCTTTGATATAGATTCTCTATTCCTAATTGCTGTGGTACGGAAAATACTGGAAAAAGCGGACAAGGAATTAAAATATAGCAGCAGATCTATTACTTCGACGAAAAGAGAGCAAAAAAAATCGCCCTAATCTTTTTTTGTTAGTTAGGTTTAACTTTGACGGGAATAATATTCTACGACTAGTAATTCATTTATTTTCAAACCGACCCATTTATTATCTATTATTTGATTGACTAATCCTTTATATTGTAACGGGTGAAGAGTCACATATTTTGGCACTTCCTCATGAGGGGATGAATCAAGCGAATTTTGAATCAGAGTTCTGGATTTTTGTTCATCCTTCGCTGTAATAACATCTCGTGGTTTGCAGCGATAACTTGGTATATCTACTATACGACCATTAACTAAAACATGTCTATGGTTAACTAATTGGCGGGCTCCAGGAATAGTCGACGCCATACCCAATCGAAAAAGGATGTTATCCAAGCGCATTTCAAGTAATTGTAGTAAAACCTGACCTGTTGAACCTTTGGCTTTTCCCGCGATACGGACATATTTAAGTAATTGTCGTTCTGTAAGACCATAATGAAAACGCAATTTTTGTTTCTCTTCTAGACGAATACGATATTGAGATCTTTTGCCGGACCGCGATTGGTTTCTAAGATCACTTCCGGCTCTAGGCCTTTTACTAGTTAGTCCCGGTAAAGCCCCCAGACGGCGTATTTTTTTGAAACGAGGACCTCGGTAACGCGACATAAAGACTCCTTATTTTTATTTCATTTTACAGAATAAACCTAAATTAAAACTGAACTATAAATGAAGCGAAATCGACTGAAGTGTTCTACTACAAATACAAAGAATAATGAGATAAATTGTATCAATATCCGGACTCTTTTTTATTCTTATTATATATTATTGTATATATAAAAATAAAAGAAAAGGATCCTTCTCTTTTTTCTGTAAATATATAACTCCTCCCATTTTTATTCATAGTTGGACGTTCCTACAAGATAATAGATCGGTGACCCTTAGAAAAAGGGAGAAAGCCTTTATCTTTATAATTTAAATATTATTATTCTTTTCAGTATTCTTTAGATTTCACGTAGACATTCAATCATATAAAAAATCCAAAAAATAGAGAGAAGCCAGCTATCGGAATCGAACCGATGACCATCGCATTACAAATGCGATGCTCTAACCTCTGAGCTAAGCGGGCTCACATAATCGAAATTGGACAGGCAATAAACTGCTGGGATCGTAGCTATTAACTATCCATTCTTAGCTATTCCTAATTAATAGGAGTCTAGAGGAGTCTAGAAAAGAATAGAAATATAAAATATTGAATATTTATAGATAATAACCATTAATAGACTATATGGATATATACTTTCTTTATTTTAGATTTTTTGACTATATATCATGTTCTAAATAGATTATATCATATATCTTTAGAAAGACATTTCTAATTATGATTACTAAATTAGAATCTTTTCCATTTACATATTTATTATATATTAGATATATTAGTATATTAGAGATAATTCTAATTTATTTAATTTTATTAAATTACGAATTATATAGAAGGATTAGCTATACAAATTATATTACTAAGTCATAGTAATGATTAATATTTATTTATTTATTATTTAATGATAATGATTCATTTTTTAGTTAAGGAAATAATAAAAATGAAATAAAAATGGGCAATCCTGAGCCAAATCCTGCTTTCAGTCATAAAAGCATAAGCTAATGAAAAATCGACCGTTCGAGTATTCAAAATTATATGGGACAAACGGGAGTAAAAAAGACGATATATCGATATATGTGGTATCTATCCAGCTATATTGAATTGTGGGTACAGAAATGATAGAATCATTTCTGATTGGACCGGCTATAGTTCTCCGAGATAAATGACAGAAGATAGGCAAAAAATAAAATTAGGAGTAGGAGTAAACGCTTTTCGATATAGGAATCTGTATCTAATCAATTTAAAGGGTTACAGCATAAATGAAATAAAAAAAAAGGTAACGACATCACAATTAGATCCTAATCTCAAAACAAAAAAGGGGGGATATGGCGAAATTGGTAGACGCTACGGACTTAATTAAATTGAGCCTTGGTATGGAAACCTACTAAGTGATAACTTTCAAATTCAGGGAAACCCTGGAATTAAAAATGGGCAATCCTGAGCCAAATCCTGTTTTACGAAAACAAAAGGGTTCAGAAAGAAAAGAGAGAAAAAAAAAAAGGATAGGTGCAGAGACTCAATGGAAGCTATTCTAACAATCTGTATTTTATTTTTTTCTATGAAAAAAATAAAGAATTGTTGTAAATCGATTACAAGTTGAAGAAATAATTGAATATTCATTCATAAAACCATTCACTCCGCATAGTCTGATAAATCCTT